GAAAATTTATGGTTATTGAGATTTCTGGGCAATTCCTATTAATATTTGGGGATAGATATTACCTTTCTTTTTATTTTGTTTCAAACGAATTGAAATGATTGAAGTTTTTCTATTTGGAATCGTTTTAGGTCTAATTCCTATTACTTTGGCTGGATTATTCGTAACTGCATATTTACAATACAGACGTGGTGATCAATTGGAACTTTGATTAATTAACAAATCTTTCTTTTTTTTTTAGTGACTTCCTTTCTCTAATTCGCAGGAGGTCAATTTTAGATTCCTTTTTATTTCCGTCTAATTGGAGAATTCACTTCGACCTAACAAGAATAGAATCACGCTCTGTAGGATTTGAACCTACGACATCGGGTTTTGGAGACCCGCGTTCTACCGAACTGAACTAAGAGCGCTTTCTTGTCCCATCCCAATAGATAAGACCGTATTTTTGTAACCCAAACCCTATCTACATCCTGTATGCATATGCTATCTATTATATGGAGTAGCATAAAAAAATGGATAGATTCCTTATGTCCAAAATTTTTTATTGATTTCAATTAATTCCTCCTTACTTCTTAGAATAAAAGTAATTAGGTAGGGATGACAGGATTTGAACCCGTGACATTTTGTACCCAAAACAAACGCGCTACCAAGCTGCGCTACATCCCTTTCAATTCAATTGATTACAATAGTCTAATTGTAAAGAATCCTTGTCTTGTTTTCCACATACTTATTTAGTTACTTACCATATAATTAGATAATTAATCTTGACCTGCTATTTATTCATTTTGGTCTCATATCATATAAGGTATAATATAAAGTATTTATATTATACCTTATATGAAACTAAACTAAAAAAAACTTTTTGGTTTGTGAATGCTCAGTTCAGCGGGAAGGGGATGCCATTCTTTTTAAAAGGATCTATCTCTTATCTTCTAGATCTTTGTATATTTTAACTTTATTAGCTTATCCATTTCGTTTACAAACACAAGTAGTCCTTGACTATATATATACATCTGGTCATAGATTAAATATGTATTACCCTTTTTTTATAGATAATATTAAAAAAATTAAGAAGGAGGATTTCAATGCGAGATCTAAAAACATATCTTTCCGTGGCACCGGTACTAAGTACTCTATGGTTTGGGTCTTTAGCTGGTCTATTAATAGAAATCAATCGTTTTTTTCCCGATGCGTTGACATTCCCCTTTTTTTGATTCGAGTTATTAACATCGTAAGGGGGTAATAAGGATTAGAGATAGAATAAATTTTCTGTAACTAATCCTCCCCTTGTATTTTTTTTTAAAGAATAGAATTAGAATGAAAAAAAAATAGGGCATAAACGAAGAAAAACAGATTCAACTTAATCAAAACTTGAGGTCAGCCTCGAATGAAAAGCGGGGAATAATGGAAATTTAAACGTGCGTCTAGAATATAGAGTATTATACAATATATTTAGAATACGGTGATTAGAAATAAAAAAAATCTTTTGAATTTGATTATGTACTATTTATTATTCTTAATTTCTTTACTATTATTCTATTGATTACAACAAAATCTTTTTTTTTATTATATTTCAAATTAGCAACATCTATTTTTTTCTTTTCCTTTCTTCTTCACTTTGAGTCGAAAAACAAATAGATATAGATAAAGTTGGTTGAATTCAAAATTTCAAAAATCAAAAGGAGGTTCATGGCTAAGGGGAAAGATGTCCGAGTAAAAGTTTTTTTGGAATGTAATAATTGTGTTCGAAAGAGTGTTAATAAGGAATTAAGGGGCGTTTCCAGATATATTACTCAAAAGAATCGACACAATACGCCTAGTCGGTTGGAATTGCGAAAATTCTGTCCCTGTTGTTACAAACATACAATTCATGGAGAGATAAAGAAATAGAACGAACTAAACGTCTGTCTATCATCCGTTCATTTCAATTCAAGGAAGGGGACAAAAGGATTTTCATTATATATTATAATATATTATATATATAATTATATATATAATTATATATAATATATTTATTATTTACTCTTTATTTTTGCTCTTTAAATATTATTAAATATTATATTATTATATATAAATATAACAATATATTTCTAAAATAAAAATATATATAAAAAAAAAATAAATAAAGAGAAATAAATAAACCAAATCCTGTTTAGGCTGGACCTAAAAAATTTAGAATTAAGAAATAGGATTTGTGGTATGTGATGTGGTATTAAGGCATAAATTAAACAAACTATGGATAAATCCAAGCGACCCCTTATTAAATCCAAGCGATCATTTCGTAGGCGTTTGCCCCCGATTCAACCGGGGGATCGAATTGATTATAGAAACATGAGCTTAATTAGTCGATTTATTAGTGAACAAGGAAAAATATTATCTAGGCGAGTAAATAGATTAACCTTGAAACAACAACGATTACTTACTATTGCTATAAAACAAGCTCGTATTTTATCTTTGTTACCCTTTCTTAATAATCTTAATAATGAAAAACAATTTGAAAGAACCGAGTCGACTACTAGAACTGCTAGTTTTAGCACAAAAAATAAAAAATGGAATTGACTCAAAATTTTAATCTGAACTCAAACACGAATTAAGTTTTTGTTCTAAAAAAAAAATATGAGACTCTAGATTTGATTGTCGTGTCATAAAAAAATAGGTACATTTTTTTTTCGGATTTTATCAGACTAATTTCGCTACTCCCGGAGAATAAACTCCGGGGAATTTCATTTAAATCATTTCGGAATATTCTTTCCGATCTTCTTTTTTTACGATCTCATTTGAAATCATATAAAGACAATTCCTATTTAAAATAGCTATTTGTGAAAGTACTTTACGATTAAGAAGCAACTGTCTCTTGTACAGATCGTGTATGAATTTACTGTAATTAAGGTATACTCTATTTTCGCGAATTACTGCGTTTATCCGAATGATCCATAAACGACGAAAATCTCTCTTTTGCCTATCTTTATCCCGATGAGCCGAAACCAAAGCTCTTATTTTCTGTTGGGAAATAGTTCGAGTAAGTCTTGAATGAGCCCCTCGAAAGCTTGATCCAAATAAACGAATTTTTGTTCTACGTCTTCGAGCTATAGATCCTCGTTTAACTCTAGTCATTGAATAAATGAAACTTTAATGAATAACTAATTGATTTTCTTTCGTTGAGTTATTCTTTTCTCCCCTCCTGGTCTATTAATAACAAAACGGATTTTTCCAATGTATAAAAAATAAAATACCAATGGCTTTTGCTGCTATAACCTTCCCGACCACTATTTTATTTTTTTTTTTCGGCATTTCATCGTGAAACAAGATAAAAAAACTAAGAAATTTGATTAATTTAATGTATCAAAGAAAAGTAAATACAAAATGAATGGAAATTTAAACTTCTATTTAAATATAGGTGCCTAAAGAAGAAATAGTGGGTTCCTTCGTTTCTATGGTTACTTCTTAAACGGTGAGGTCCTCTCTATACACCGGAGCCCCTTACTCCATTTCTGTAATATTATTGATAACTTGTACAGTTCAAACTTTTTTTGGCTCTACCCTTGAATTATCCAGTAATAGGTCTTTCACAACGAGATCCACCTATACAGTAACGGTATTAAAATTTGTAAGGTTAGCTGGATAACTGACCCTGTTAGTCCGTTCTTGCAAGAATGGGAGCATAATTTGTTTGCTCTTAAAGTAGGATTCCCTGCTAAATGGATAACGTTCGCGCTACCAATGGGAAATCTTTTCTCATCTTAAACTTAAATTAGATTTACACTAATAGAAACCATAAATTTAATACACACTATATGAATAGATCTTTTTCTTTTTTGGAGTTTTTCCATTTTATCCTATTCATCAGTACTGATCATTGATACTGGAAAAATTTTTGCTTTTCATTTGCTTTTGCTCCAGCTCATAATCTGAACGAATCACACATACACCCTAGTACATGTTCCTCGGCGCTGAGGACATCCCCGAAGAGCGGGGGATTTCGTGACATTTTTGATTGGCTGTCTTGTGTTTCTAATAAGTTGTTTAAGAGTTGGCATGCTGAATTATATACATAATGAGTTGGTTTAGATCAATCCTAACCGAATGTATTTCTAGTTACTAAAATAGTAAGATAAACACAGTAACAAGATAAAATTTCAATAACTATTTTTTATTCGACCGCTACAAGATCAACAATTCCATGAGCTTGGGCTTCTGCTGCTGACATAAAAACATCCCTTTCCATATCTTCCGATACAACCCATAAGGGTTTGCCCGTTCTTTGTACATAAACCCTTGTGAGGGTTTCGCGCAATTTCAATAGTTCTTCTGCTTCCAAGAGAAATTCTCCCGTTTGGGCCTCATAAAAAGAGCTAGCAGGTTGATGAATCATTACCCGAATGTAAAGGGGGCTCTTATATCGTGCACGATAAGGTGAAGAGCAAAATATCATAACAATAAAAAGATAGAATTGAACAACCGTACGTGCATCTTTTTCGCATTGCATACGGCTTTACAATGGAATTGACTTTTTTCTGTGGAAGAAATCTCTCAGATCCAGATCAGTAAATGATCCAATTACCATCCTTCTTTTCGGAGTAGTTTAAAAATACTATGATAGCTCCGTTGCTTTATATATTTATTGCGTCCGTAATTCAGCAATCCCAAAGTTTCTTTTTGATCCGAAACATAAGAAAAAAAGAATTTTTTTGTACTCGTTCAAACGTAAATTTAAGAGTCTTTTGGTATGAAAAAAAGTTTGTGACGCTGAAACGGACTCCCACTAAAAAATAGGGGATATTCTTTATCTCATACTACTCTTTCAATATATAATCTAATGGTTTTTTTTATAGAGAAAATTTTTTATCATATCGAATTCAAAGTGCCATGCTATTATTACTAAATTTTTAATATGGTGAAGGCATAGTCTTCTTTTTTATCTCAAATAAAAAACTCATTGGCGCCAAGCGTGAGGGAATGCTAAACGTTTGGTAATTTCCCCTCCGACCAGGATAAAAGATCCCATTGAAGCAGCTAACCCCATGCAAATTGTATGTACATCTGGTCGCACAAATTGCATAGTATCATAAATAGCTACTCCAGGTATTACCCAGCCGCCGGGAGAATTTATAAACAAATACAAATCTTTGGTATCATCTTCAATACTGAGATATACCATAAGACCAATAAGTTGATTCGAGATCTCGCTATCGACCTCTTGGCCTAAAAAAAGTAATCTTTCTCGATAAAGTCGGTTGATTAGGGTAAAATAGTATCCCTTAGAAACCGTACATGCACCTTTTTATGCATATGGTTCAAAAAAATTGTGAAAAAAATCAATGTGTAGATTCGATTCCTTTTTCGTTTTGGTAGAGTTTTTCCGACTTATAATGATTATAATCAATAATAAAAAGTCGTTTTTCTATTCTAGTTTTCAAGAAATATGACTTTTTGTTTATTTTTCCAATTATTATATATAATAATAATATTATTAATATATATAATTTGATTAAAAAAACATAGAATTTCTTACTAAACTTATTGAACTTACTTTTCATTGATGGATCATTTCATCGAGCTGCAATCCAAATCACGATGTCATTTTGTTGTTCTTTAGTGGGCCTTTTTAATTCTTTTAGGTTTATGCTCTACTCCGGGTAAAGCTCCGCCGGATTTCGATTTGCACATATAGGACAAATATTTCCAATACCACTTGTGTGTTTTTTCCCTATCTTTTCTTTCGTCAAATTCAATACATATTCATTACTTTATTCAAATGATTAAGATTTAAATGATTCTCTATTAGAATTTAAAATCAAAACAGTTAAGTTAAAGTAAAAAAAAATGTATAATACAAGTCGTAATCTTCAATATATTCCCAATTGGGATTGGGTTTTTTATAAACGGAGCCTGGATACTTCATTTTATTGGTCCAACCGAGCCAACCCTAAATTAGTCTAATTGATAATGTTAAGTTAATAAGAATCCCCCTAAAAAAAAAATAGATCTAATTGCCTTTCACGCTCCATATTTTTGATGATTCAATCAATATTTCGTGGGCGAAAGGGAGGATATCTCAATCGGGGGAGAGAACGGGAAAATCCCATAGGACCCAATATATCGGACAAGTCACACTATACGTCAACCCAAGCTGCATCTTCCTCTCCAGGACTTCGAAAGGGAACTTTCGGAACACCAATAGGCATTAAATAAAATAAATTAAGTACTATAATTCACTTTGATGTGGAAACGTAAAAATAGAGTTATATTGTCTTCATAAGATCAAACGCGATAGCATATTTTATGGCTAGATTATAATTTTAAAAAAGAACACAGAATAAAAATGAACAAGTATTAAAGTATTTACTGATATAAAAGGGGATAAATTTTCCATTGCGTATTAATACTTATCGGGTATAGAATAGATTTGTTTCTCTTTGTTCTTACAAACATAATTGTTCCATTATTACCAACAGAATAGAACAAACATTAACCCTTGTTCCGAGATATTCATTGAACAAAAAGGGTCCATTGATTGCATAGTCATAGTCTTTTCCAATGCAATAAAGTTACATAGTGTCATTTATCTTTGATAAAGAGGTATTTCCATGGGTTTGCCTTGGTATCGTGTTCATACTGTTGTATTGAATGATCCCGGCCGGTTGATTTCTGTCCATATAATGCATACAGCGCTGGTTGCTGGTTGGGCTGGTTCAATGGCTCTATATGAATTAGCAGTTTTTGATCCTTCTGACCCCGTCCTTGATCCAATGTGGAGACAGGGTATGTTCGTTATACCTTTCATGACTCGTTTAGGAATAACCAATTCATGGGGTGGTTGGAGTATTACAGGGGGAACTATAACGGATCCGGGTATTTGGAGTTACGAAGGTGTGGCCGGAGCACATATTGTGTTTTCTGGTTTGTGTTTTTTGGCAGCTATTTGGCATTGGGTGTATTGGGATCTAGAAATATTTACTGATGAACGTACAGGAAAACCTTCTTTAGATTTGCCTAAGATTTTTGGAATTCATTTATTTCTTTCCGGAGTGGCTTGTTTTGGTTTTGGCACATTTCATGTAACAGGCTTATATGGTCCCGGAATATGGGTGTCCGACCCTTATGGACTAACTGGAAAAGTACAGCCTGTAAGTCCAGCATGGGGCGTGGAAGGTTTTGATCCTTTTGTTCCAGGAGGAATTGCCTCTCATCATATTGCAGCAGGGACATTAGGCATATTAGCAGGCCTATTCCACCTTAGTGTCCGCCCGCCTCAACGTCTATACAAAGGATTACGTATGGGCAATATTGAAACCGTTCTTTCTAGTAGTATCGCAGCTGTCTTTTTTGCAGCTTTTGTTGTTGCCGGAACTATGTGGTATGGTTCAGCAACTACTCCGATCGAATTATTTGGCCCCACTCGTTATCAATGGGATCAGGGATACTTTCAGCAAGAAATATACCGAAGAGTAAGTGCTGGGCTAGCCGAAAATCAAAGTTTATCAGAAGCTTGGTCAAAAATTCCCGAAAAATTAGCCTTTTATGATTACATCGGCAATAATCCGGCAAAAGGAGGATTATTTAGGGCGGGCTCAATGGACAGCGGTGATGGAATAGCTGTTGGATGGTTAGGACACCCCATTTTTAGAGATAAAGAAGGATGTGAACTCTTTGTACGACGTATGCCTACTTTTTTTGAAACATTTCCAGTCGTTTTGATAGACGGGGACGGAATTGTTAGAGCTGACGTTCCATTTAGAAGAGCGGAATCTAAGTATAGCGTTGAACAAGTAGGTGTAACTGTTGAGTTTTATGGTGGCGAACTCAACGGAGTTAGTTATAGCGATCCTGCTACTGTAAAAAAATATGCTAGACGTGCTCAATTGGGTGAAATTTTCGAATTAGACCGTGCTACGTTGAAATCTGATGGTGTTTTTCGTAGTAGTCCAAGGGGTTGGTTTACTTTTGGACATGCTTCCTTTGCCCTACTCTTCTTCTTTGGACACATTTGGCATGGGGCTAGAACCTTGTTCAGAGATGTTTTTGCTGGTATTGACCCCGATTTGGATGTTCAGGTAGAATTTGGAGCATTCCAAAAACTTGGAGATCCAACTACAAGAAGACAAGGAGTCTAATACAAGATTGCTTTGTTATTTTTATCTTCTATTTTGACCTAAGATACTAAAAAAATCTTTATTTGAATCACTGTTATTTTTTTTTTATTTTCGTTATTTTTATCATTATCGGGAACATAATCTCGAGTAAACAGGTATGGAAGCTATAATTGTAAACCACAATCAAATCTATGGAAGCATTGGTTTATACATTTCTATTAGTCTCGACTCTAGGGATAATTTTTTTCGCTATCTTTTTTAGAGAACCCCCTAAAGTTCCAACTAAAAAGTAACATAATTTTTCATTATCTCAATTGAAGTAATTGAAGTAATGAGCCTTCCAATATTGGAAGGCTCATTATTTCAACTAGTCCCCGTGTTCCTCGAAAGGATCTCTTAATTGTTGAGAGGGTTGCCCAAAAGCGGTATATAAGGCATACCCGGTAAAACTTACAAGTAAACCAGATATAAAGATGGCGACTAGGGTTGCTGTTTCCATTATTATATAATTATATAATTTAAAGACCACAATGGATCTATGATAAAATCATTTATTTACAATGGAATGGTATACAAAGTCAACAGATCTCAATGAATAAAATAGGATTTATGGCTACACAAACCGTTGAAGGTAGTTCTAGATCTCGTCCAAAACCTACTAGCGCAGGGGTTTTATTGAAACCGTTGAATTCGGAATATGGTAAGGTAGCTCCTGGCTGGGGAACTACTCCTTTGATGGGAGTTGCAATGGCTTTATTTGCAATATTCCTTTGTATTATTTTGGAAATTTATAATTCTTCCGTTTTATTGGATGGAATTTCAATGAATTAAATCCACAAGAAAATATAATTCAAAAGAATAGGAAAATTTGATCCTTTCAATACTCAATACAATTAAATTTTTAGGTCGCCAATTTCGATTTCTAACCCCTTTTTTGGTAGTTCGATCGCGGAATTTCTTTCTTTCTGTATTTCCGGAATATGAGTGTGTGACTTGTTAGAATTGATCCTAGTTATTGATAGTACAGAGAACAAGTCTGTCATCTTATTCTGATAGAGATGGTTCTACTTCGTCGGATATTTTTTTTGGTATCCGGAACACGGGGAATATCTAAAATAGATCAAGAAACATTTGAACTATGATTCATATTTAATATTCAGACCTCGCGATCGGATTCAAAAAGTTTTTATTTTTTTTTTTCAAAGTAAAGAATTATATGCCCAGATAGTTTCTATATATAGATTTTTTTTTTACTAAACAGACAGACAGGGGTATTTTTAGTCATTATACCTATCGAATATGTGATGATCCAATGGTTCTTACTCAAAGAATCGTTGGACTTGGACTTAGCTTTGGCGTTTTACTGAGTCATCGAGGTTATAGTATGAATCTGGGGTTTCAATCTATTTAGAGGGTCTTAACAAGAAAAATTCCTATCACTGATAAAAAAGTCGCATTATACACAAATAAAACAAATAAAAGACCCAGCAAAAAATAGGAAAAGAGACTATTCAAGAGGCCTGGAGTAACAAGTAACAGAAAGACGAATGAGCCGACTTGATATATTGGCATTATCGCCGCAAAGACGAACTTTCTTTTCGGATTTTTTTTATTCCTTGCGTATGAAAAAATAGGAAATTAATTTTAAACTTTATTTCGGTGTGTCTGCTTGAGCCGTACGAGATGAAATTCTCATATACGGTTCTTAGAGGGGGGATTTTCGCGCTTTACCTATCTCAATAAAGTCTATGATTGGTTCGAAGAACGTCTCGAGATTCAGGCGATTGCGGATGATATAACTAGCAAATATGTTCCTCCCCATGTCAACATTTTCTATTGTCTAGGAGGAATTACGCTTACTTGTTTCTTAGTCCAAGTAGCTACGGGTTTTGCTATGACTTTTTACTACC